CTCTGAAACGAATTTTGTCGGGAGCTCCATTGTCAAGTTCAAGCCTAATCATTAACAGAGAAGCTATGGGAACGACGGAACCCTTGACCAGATAGGATTCTATTTATTAAATAATAATCCTAATGATTCATTGGGTAGGATGGCGGAATAGACCAGAAACCTTTTTCATTTTTCTCCAACAGTGACAGGAACCTGTCAATAAAGCAGAAAAGAGTCAATATTCGCCCGCGAAACAGTGATTCGATTGAACATTATTTAATTTATTAGTATTAGATTAATAAAAATTTTAGTAGTGTATTATCTGATACATTAGCTATAAAGGCTTTTATTTATTGAAATGTTATTCTTTAATAATTTATTTGTTTATATTTCATAATTTCTAGAAATTTCATAAAATTTCATTTAAAAGTCAAATTTCCTTTATTATTATTAATTTAAATTTAATTACTAATAAAAAGTTGAGTTAAATTCTTTATATATATTGGTGATATAGCAAATAAATGATATATATAGTGCAAATAAATTCAAGTTAAAAATTGATAAATCATAATTTGAGATATAATGGTGTTAGATTAAATTAAAAAAAAAAAGAACAGAAATGTATTTTAACAAATTTAACTATCAAATAAAAAAAAACTTAACAAATACTAAAATATCTAAAAATTGCAATGAATAAAACTCAAATAATAGCATTTATTATCTCTAGAATTTATTTTTATTATTAGAGACTCTATATAAACAATAATTAAGATATATAGAAAACTATAAATAAGATATATAGAAGATATAGGAAAGAAATAAATATATATATATCTTATAGATATAGAAATAAATATATATCTTATATAAGATATATTTTTTCTTATATTGTAATATATTGTTATATTGTTTGTTTGTAATAAATAAAATTTCTAACAACTAGAATCTCATATTAGTCTTAGAGGTTTCTAGCTTTATTTACACTCTAATACAAAAACATTTGTTTATTTAGTCTTCATAAAACACATGTGTATCAATAACGTAATCTTATTGAATCATATTGAATTGTTTCTTCGTTCGTTTCGCGAGGAGCCGGATGAGAAGAAACTCTCATGTCCGGTTCTGTAGTAGAGATGGAATAGGCAAATAACCATCAACTATAACCCCAAAAGAACCAGATTCCGTAAACAACATAGAGGAAGAATGAAAGGAACATCTTCCAGAGGCAATCATATTAGTTTTGGAAGATACGCTCTTCAAGCCCTTGAACCTTCTTGGATCACAGCGAGACAAATAGAAGCCGGACGAAGAGCAATAAGTCGATATGCACGTCGTGGTGGAAAAATCTGGGTACGCTTATTTCCCGATAAACCAGTTACACTAAGACCTGCAGAAACACGTATGGGTTCGGGTAAAGGATCTCCCGAATATTGGGTAGCCGTTGTTAAACCGGGTCGAATACTTTATGAAATAGGGGGAGTATCAGAAACTGTCGCCAGAACAGCTATGTTACTAGCTGCATCCAAAATGCCTATACGAACTCAATTTATTATTGAGGGATAGAAATTTAGAATCAACGAAAGGGGTATTTATTATAGTAGAAATTTCAAAAATATAATTCTGGATTTATTTTATTTCTGGAAAGATAATATTTCTTTGCTTCATCCTTTGTATTGAAAGAGCAGATAAAAAATGATATGATTCAACCTCAGACCCTTTTGAATGTAGCGGATAATAGCGGAGCTCGAGAATTGATGTGTATTCGAATCTTAGGAGCTAGTAATCGCCGATATGCTAATATTGGTGACGTTATTGTTGCTGTAATCAAGGAAGCAGTACCAAATATGCCACTTGAAAGATCAGAAGTTATTAGAGCTGTAATTGTACGTACGCGTAAAGAACTCAAGCGTGAAAATGGTATGAGAATAAGATATGACGACAATGCGGCCGTTGTCATTGATCAAGAAGGAAATCCAAAAGGGACTCGAGTTTTTGGTGCAATCGCTAGGGAATTAAGAGAATTGAATTTCACAAAAATCGTCTCATTAGCTCCAGAAGTATTATAGTAGTAGATTTAGGATAGCGTAAGGTCAATGTCTGAAATAGATAAAATTAACTAGTAGATTCTGTCTAAAGCATATACTTTGATATATTAATTCCAAAATAAACACGTTGATTATATCACAATTAGGAGGCAACTATAATTTATAGTTCATCATGGGTAGGGACACCATTGCTGAAATACTAACTTCTATTCGAAATGCTGAGATGAATAAAAAAGGAACGGTTCGAATAGCATCCACTAATATGACCGAAAACATTGTTAAAATACTTCTTCAAGAAGGTTTTATTGAAAACGTTAGGAAACATCAAGAAAATAATAAAAATTTCTTGGTTTTAACTCTGCGATATAAAAGAACTAGGACAAAAATATCTCAAACTATTTTGAAGCGTATCAGCCGACCTGGTCTACGAATTTATTCTAACGCTCAACGAATTCCTAGGATTTTGGGCGGAATGGGAATTGCTATTCTTTCTACTTCTCAAGGTATAATGACAGATCGAGAAGCTCGCCTAAAAGGAGTTGGAGGAGAAATTTGGTGTTATATATGGTAAGACTTTTTATAGGGTAACCGAATCTAAAATTTCACGGCTCTAAAAAAAGAGACGATAAGTAAGTTATATGACTGCTGGACCTTAATTTAGTAAGGGAATTGCCTCGAACCAGAGAAGAAAAAAGGATTTCTCAAGATTTCATTACTCAATCACTGAAAAATTGGATATTCTGGATGGGTTTAACCACTGAAAATAGAATTCTACCTTATCCTTTGGAAGCAGATACGAAAGAGTTTTAGCTGGATACTACCTGTGGATAAAGTCAAAAAAGTGAAAGATGAAGTTATGAATCAACCTGCGACGTCTAATTTATAGACTTCGCAGACAAAATTCGATCACGTAGGGCGGTGGTTGGTTAATTTAATTCATGGGATACAATTGGATACAATTCAAAGTCAAAAAAAAATAATAATAATAAATAAAATAATAGAATAAAGAAATTTTTTTTTCAGTTCAAAGAATAGATTCAGAATATAATTAAGATAAGGAATCATAAATATGAAAATAAGGGCTTCTGTTCGTAAAATTTGTGAAAAATGTCGACTGATCCGTAGACGCGGACGAATTATAGTGATTTGTTCTAATCCAAGACATAAACAGAGACAAGGATAATCTTTCGAGCTTTTTTATAAAAAAAATAAAGCATCAAATCACTGTCAAAATAAAGAATCTGTTTTAACATCAAATGGATATCTCCGTAAATTTATGACTCATATGTATGAGATGATAAAATATGATAAAACCTATATCAAAAATTAGTTCACGTAGGAATGGACGTATTAGTTCGCGTAAGACTGGACGTAGAATACCAAAAGGAATTATTCATGTTCAAGCGAGTTTCAACAATACCATTGTAACCGTTACAGATGTAAGGGGACGCGTGGTTTCTTGGTCCTCGGCAGGCACTTCTGGATTCAAAGGGGCAAAAAGAGGTACACCCTTTGCTGCTCAATCGGCTGCAGTTAATGCTATTCGTACAGTGGTTGATCAAGGGATGCAAAGAGCGGAAGTTATGATTAAAGGTCCGGGTCCCGGGCGAGATGCAGCATTACGAGCTATTCGTCGAAGTGGTATACTTTTAAGTTTCGTACGCGATGTGACTCCTATGCCACATAATGGATGTAGACCCCCTAAAAAAAGACGTGTGTAGAAATTCGAATTGAAGGTATTTCAAGAGAAAAAAATGATTCCATATAATCTATTTAAAAATATATAATTATGGTTCGAGAGGAAATAGCAGGATCCACTCGAACACTACAGTGGAAGTGTGTTGAATCAAGAGTAGACAGTAAACGTCTTCATTATGGGCGTTTCGTTCTGTCCCCCCTTATGAAAGGTCAAGGTGATACAATAGGTATTGCTATGCGACGGGCTTTACTTGAAGAAATGGAAGGAACATGTATAACAGGGGCCTTTTTTGAAAAGGTACCACACGAATATTCTACAATAGTAGGTATTGAAGAATCAGTGCATGAAATTTTAATGAATTTGAAAGAAATTGTATTGAGAAGTAATCTATATGGTACTCGAAACGCATCTATTTGCGTCAAAGGCCCGAAAAACATAACAGCTGAAGATATTCTCTTACCGTCTTCTGTGGAAATAGTTGATACCACACAGCATATAGCTACCCTGACAGAACCCCGCGATTTGTATATTGGATTACAAATTCAAAGAGATCGCGGATATCGTATGAGATCCACAAATGACTCGCAAGATGGAAGTTATCCTATAGATGCAGTATTTATGCCTGTTCGAAATGCCAATCATAGTATTTATTCTTATGGAAATGGGAATGAAAAACAAGAAATTCTTTTTCTAGAAATATGGACAAATGGAAGCTTAACTCCTAAAGAAGCACTGCACGAAGCTTCTCGTAATTTGATTGATTTATTTATTCCATTCCTACATGCAGAGGAAAAGGATATTAATTTAGAAGAAAATAAGAGCAGATTTACTCTACCCCTTTTTACCTTTCATGATAAATTAGCTAATCTAACGAAAAACAAAAAAGAAATAGCATTCAAATGTATTTTTATTGACCAATTAGAATTGCCTTCCAGGACCTATAACTGTCTCAAAAGGTCTAACATACATACATTAGCGGACCTTTTGAGTAACAGTCAAGAAGACCTTCTGAAAATTGAATATCTTCGTATAGAAGATATACAACAGATAGTGGACACTCTAGAGAAGCATTTCGCAATTCATTTAGTTAAGAATAAATTGGCATTTTAAATGCAGCACAATTAGTTCATCATTTTCCTTATTTCTATTTTCTATTTTATAAAAAAGTTTCTTTTGATTTTATCCAGAAGAAAAAAAAATAGAATTTGTAATCTTTATAATCAATCTTAAGGATAAGTTGTATTAAGATAGAGTCAGAATAGTGGTATCTAGGGAAT